TTAAAAATAAGCTAAAATTAAGCTTTTGGGTTCATACCTCAAATATAAAGGAAAAACCTTTTTTTTAAAAATAAAGTGCCTGATTAAAGGATTATTCTGATAGGATAAATTAAGTAGAATTCCTACCTTTATTATATATTATTTTTTATATTTTATAGAATTAAACTATATCTAATAATATCAAAAATTATTGTGCATCTTACACTAAAATATAATCATAATATTTATAATATTATATGAAATATTATTTTCTTATTTTAAATCTTTTTAACTTTTAATTCTAATAAAATATTTTTTATATTTATTCTTTTTTTTAGAACATTAGTTTCAATTTCTTCAAATTCATGATTTGGTTGTTGAATTGGATTAGAAATTAATTTATTAAGATTTATTCCCTTGATTAGAAATTCTAATAATATTTTATCCTCAGAAGCCTCCCTAAAATATTTTTTAGTCCAATCAATTGCCTCAATCAATTTATTATTTTTTATTATTTTTAAAATAATTTTAATAAAAAACTTCGAAATAAATAATTTTATCTCAATTATAATTAATTCCTCTCTTTTAATAAAAATAGGATCAGTACCCTTCCATTTCTGATTCCCTAATATTGTAGAAGGATTATCTTGATTTAATAATTTTATTTTAATAAGTTGACAAAAAATTACCCCAATTATTTTACTATCTTACTATTTTAATAATAATTTATTAATTATTATTATTATTATAAACTCAATTATTGGAGCAATTGGAGGTTTAAATCAAACTTCTTTACGAAAATTAATAGCTTTCTCTTCAATTAATAATTTAAGATGAATATTATTCTCTATAATAATCAGAGAAAACTTATGAATTATATACATATTTATATACATATTTATAATTAGAATTTTATGTTTTTTATTTTATTTAATAAATATATTCTTTATTAACCAATTATATTTTATTAATATAAATTATATAATTAAATTATCATTATTAATTAATTTATTATCATTAGGTGGTTTACCTCCTTTTATTGGATTTTTCCCTAAATGAATTATTATTAATTTTTTACTAATAAATAACTTTTTTTTTATAACTTTCATTTTAATTTTAATAAGATTAATTATTTTATATTACTATATTCGAATTTTATATTCCTCATTTATATTCAACTATTTAAAATTAAAATGAATAAAAATCTTTATTAAAAATAAAATTATTTATTTTATTAATTTATTATCTATAATTTCAATCTCAGGAATAATTTTAAGAACTTTTTTTTATTTATAAATATTAAGGTTTTAAGTTAAAAAAAAACTAATAATCTTCAAAATTATTTATAAAGAAATATTTCTTTAAGCCTTAATAATTATAATATACCTTAAAATTTGCAATTTTATATCATTTATTTGAATATAAGACTATTTTTAATAAAAAAGAATTATTTCTTGTTAATAAATTTACAATTTATCGCTTAAATCTCAGCCATTTTATTTTATGCGAAAATGAATTTACTCAACAAATCATAAAGATATTGGAACTTTATATTTTATCTTTGGAATTTGAGCTGGAATAGTAGGAACATCATTAAGATTATTAATTCGAGCTGAATTAGGTAATCCTGGTTCTTTAATTGGAGATGATCAAATTTATAATACAATTGTAACAGCTCATGCATTTATTATAATTTTTTTTATAGTTATACCAATCATAATTGGAGGATTTGGTAATTGATTAGTACCATTAATATTAGGAGCTCCAGATATAGCTTTTCCACGAATAAATAATATAAGATTTTGATTATTACCACCTTCATTAACTTTATTAATTTCTAGAAGAATTGTTGAAAATGGAGCTGGAACAGGATGAACAGTTTATCCACCACTTTCATCTAACATTGCTCATAGAGGAAGTTCAGTAGATTTAGCTATTTTTTCATTACATTTAGCTGGAATTTCATCAATCTTAGGAGCAATTAATTTTATTACTACAATTATTAACATAAAAATTAATGGAATATCTTTTGATCAAATACCATTATTCATTTGAGCTGTTGGAATTACAGCCTTATTATTATTACTCTCATTACCAGTTTTAGCTGGTGCTATTACTATATTATTAACTGATCGTAATTTAAATACATCATTTTTTGACCCAGCTGGAGGGGGAGATCCAATTTTATATCAACATTTATTTTGATTTTTTGGACATCCAGAAGTTTATATTTTAATTTTACCTGGATTTGGAATAATTTCACATATTATTTCTCAAGAAAGAGGAAAAAAAGAAACTTTTGGGTGTTTAGGAATAATTTATGCTATAATAGCAATTGGATTATTAGGATTCGTAGTATGAGCTCATCATATATTTACAGTAGGAATAGATATTGATACACGAGCATATTTTACTTCAGCAACTATAATTATTGCTGTACCAACCGGAATTAAAATTTTTAGTTGATTAGCAACTTTTCATGGAACACAAATTAATTATAGACCTTCAATTTTATGAAGATTAGGATTTGTATTTTTATTTACAGTTGGTGGATTAACAGGAGTAATTTTAGCTAATTCCTCTATTGATGTAGCTTTACATGATACTTATTATGTTGTTGCTCATTTCCACTACGTACTTTCTATAGGAGCAGTTTTTGCAATTATAGGAGGATTTATTCATTGATATCCTTTATTTACAGGATTAACTTTAAACCCTTTCTTATTAAAAATTCAATTTTTTACTATATTTATTGGAGTAAATTTAACTTTTTTTCCTCAACATTTTTTAGGTTTAGCTGGAATACCACGTCGTTATTCAGATTACCCAGATGCTTATATCTCTTGAAATATTATTTCTTCTTTAGGATCATATATTTCTATATTAGCAGTAATATTAATTTTAATTATCATTTGAGAATCAATAATTAATCAACGAATAATTTTATTTTCATTAAATTTATCTTCTTCAATTGAATGATATCAAAATCTACCTCCTGCTGAACATTCATATAATGAATTACCAATTTTAAGAAATTTCTAATATGGCAGACTATATGTAATGGATTTAAACCCCATTTATAAAGGATTATCCTTTTTTTAGAAATAGCAACATGATCTAATTTTAATTTACAAAATGGAGCATCACCATTAATAGAACAAATTATTTTTTTCCATGATCATACATTAATTATTCTTATTATAATTACTATTTTAGTAGGATATTTAATAATAAGTTTATTTTTTAATAAATATATTAATCGATTTTTATTAGAACAACAAATAATTGAATTAATTTGAACTATTATACCAGCTATTACCTTAATTTTTATTGCCTTACCATCATTACGTTTATTATACCTTCTTGATGAACTAAATAACCCTTTAATTACTTTAAAATCTATTGGACACCAATGATATTGAAGATACGAATATTCAGATTTTAATAACATTGAATTTGATTCATATATAACCCCAATTAATGAAATAAGTAATAATAATTTTCGATTATTAGATGTTGATAATCGTATTATTCTACCTATAAATAATCAAATTCGAATTATAGTTACAGCTACAGATGTAATCCATTCTTGAACTATTCCTTCTTTAGGTGTTAAAGTAGATGCTAATCCAGGTCGATTAAATCAAACAAATTTTTTTATTAATCGACCTGGAATTTTTTTTGGTCAATGCTCAGAAATTTGTGGCACAAATCATAGTTTTATACCTATTGTAATTGAAAGAATTTCAATTAAAAATTTTATTAATTGAATTAATAATTATTCATCATTAGATGACTGAAAGAAAGTACTGGTCTCTTAAACCATTATATAGTAAATTAACGATTACTTCTAATGAAATAAAGAATTAGTTAAAATATAACATAAATATGTCAAATTTAAATTATTAATTCAAAATAATATTCTTTTATCCCTCAAATAATACCAATTAATTGATTATTATCTATAATTTTTTTTATTTGTATTTTTATTATTTTTAACATTATAAATTATTATATTTATAATATTAAAAATAATAAAAATAATTTTTATTTTTCTAAAAATAATAAAAATTTATTTTGAAAATGATAACTAATTTATTTTCAATTTTTGACCCCTCAACTAATTTATTTTATTTACCTTTAAATTGAATTAGAACTTTTATTGGATTAATATTTATTCCTTATTCATTCTGATTATTTCCTAATCGACATTTTTTTTTATGAAATTTTATTATAAATAAACTTCATAAAGAATTTAAAATATTATTAAGAAAAAACTCTAATGGATCAACTTTTATCTTCATTTCAATATTTTCTTTTATTTTATTTAATAATTTTTTAGGACTTTTCCCATATATTTTTACTAGAACTAGTCATTTAACTCTTTCATTAACAATCAGATTACCATTATGATTAAGATTTATACTTTATGGTTGAATTAATAACACTCAACATATATTTATTCATATAATCCCTCAAGGAACTCCTAGTATTTTAATACCTTTTATAGTATTAATTGAAACTATTAGTAATATTATTCGACCTGGAACTTTAGCTATTCGATTAACAGCTAATATAATTGCAGGACATTTATTAATAACTTTATTAAGTAATACTGGAACTAAAATATCTTTTTATTTAATTTTTATATTAATCATAATTCAAATTTTATTATTAATTTTAGAATCAGCTGTTGCTATAATTCAAGCATACGTAATTTCAATTTTAAGAACATTATATTCTAGAGAAGTAAATTAATGAAAAATAACTTTAATCATCCATACCATTTAGTAGATTACAGACCATGACCTTTAACTGGAGCAATTGGAGTAATAACTTTAAGTACAGGAATAATTAAATGATTCCATAACTTTAATATAAATTTATTAATTTTAGGTTATATTATTATTATTTTAACAATATATCAATGATGACGAGATGTATGTCGAGAGGGAACCCTTCAAGGAAAACATACTATTTTAGTAACCAAAGGATTAAAATGAGGAATAATCTTATTTATTATTTCTGAAATTTTTTTTTTCGTATCTTTTTTTTGAGCTTTTTTCCACAGAAGTTTATCACCAAATATTGAAATTGGAATAATATGACCACCATTAAGTATTATACCATTTAACCCATTTCAAATTCCCTTATTAAATACTATTATTTTAATTACTTCAGGAATTACTGTTACATGAGCTCATCATGCTATTTTAAAAAATAATTATTCTCAAATAACTCAAAGACTTTTCTTTACAATTATACTTGGAATTTATTTTACTATTCTTCAAGCCTATGAATATTTAGAAGCTCCTTTTACTATCGCTGATAGAATTTATGGATCAACTTTTTTTATAGCTACAGGATTTCATGGATTACATGTAATAATTGGAACTATATTTCTACTAATTTGTTTAATTCGTCATATTAATAATCATTTTTCAAATAATCATCATTTTGGATTTGAAGCGGCAGCTTGATATTGACATTTTGTAGATGTAGTATGATTATTCCTTTATATTTCTATTTATTGATGAGGAAATTAATTATTTATATAATATATTTAGTATATTTGACTTCCAATCAAAAAGTTTAATCTTAAATTAATATAAATAATTTTACTAATTATATATATATCAATTATTATTATTTTAATTTCTAATATCATAATATTTATCTCAATTATTTTATCAAAAAAATCTTTTTCTGATCGAGAAAAATGTTCCCCATTTGAATGCGGATTTGATCCTAAATCCTCAGCTCGAATTCCTTTTTCATTACATTTTTTTTTAATTACAATAATTTTTTTAATTTTTGATGTAGAAATTGCTTTAATTTTTCCAATTATTAATTTATTTAAAATAACAAATTTTATTATTTGATCTAAAATTAGATTTTTTTTTATTTGTATTTTACTAATAGGATTATTTCATGAATGAAATCAAAATATATTAAATTGAACTAATTAATTATAAAAATTAAGGATTATAGTTTAAAAAAAAACTTTTGATTTGCATTCAAAAAATATTGAAAATTACAATTTATCTTAAATAAGAAGCAAATTAATTGCATTTAATTTCGACTTAAAAAATAGAGTACTATACTCCTTATTTATTAATTGAAACCAAAAAGAGGTATATCACTGTTAATGATAAAATTGAAAATATATTTCCAATTAAAAATTTTCGAAATATAAAATTTAAAATTAAGCTGCTAACTTAATTTTTAGTGGTTTAATTCCATTAATATTTCTATTTATATAGTTTATTTAAAACATTACATTTTCATTGTAAAATAAAAAAAATTTTTTTTATAAATATTTAAAGATTAAATTAATCTCCATAATATCTTCAATATTATACTCTTTATAAGCTATTTAAATATAATAATAATATAAAAAAAAAAATTAAAATTCATAAAACAAATCTAAATAAATAAATTTTATAATTATTTATTTGAAATAAATTATAAAAAATAGAATATTTTTTTATAATTATTAATATTCCTTGACCTCTATAAATTTCTCTTCAACCTAAATCTATTTTTTTCAATAAATATTGACCTATATTTAAAAAATAATAATTTAAACCATAAGTAGATAAATTAGGTATAAATCATATACAACATAAAAAATTTCTTAACTTATATGTATAAATAAATTTATTAATAGAATAAATATTTATATTTCTAATTAAAAATCCTATAATAATCCCTAAAATTCTTAAATAAATCACTAATAATTTTAAATTTAAAGGTAAGTAAATTATATAAGGATAAGAAAAAATTATTCATATCAATAATCTCCCACTAATAATTCTCATAAATAATAAAATAAATATTCTTTTTAATATAATAAAATCCTCATCAAATAAATTATACGAAGATAATAAATTAAAATCATTAATTATTAAATATATCACTAAACGTAATCTATAATATACTGTTAATCCAGTAGAAATATAATATAAAAAAAAAATAAAAAAATTTAAATTTCTTAATCTAACAATATCTAAAATTAAATCCTTAGAATAAAATCCAGCTAAAAATGGAATCCCACATAAAGCTATATTTGAAATATTTATACATAATACAGTTAAAGGAATAAAACCTCCAAATACACCTATATATCGAATATCTTGAATATCTACTATTATATGAATAATAACACCAGCACATATAAATAATAAAGCTTTAAATATAGCATGAGTTAATAAATGAAAAAATGCTAAATCAGAAAATCCTATTCTTAAAATTCTTATTATCAAACCTAATTGTCTTAAAGTTGATAAAGCAATAATTTTCTTCAAATCAAACTCATAATTAGCTGAAATTCCAGCTATAAATATAGTTAATCCAGATAATAATATTAAAATTTTTATAAATATTATATCAATTAATAATAAATTAAAACGAATTAATAAATAAACTCCTGCTGTAACTAAAGTTGAAGAATGAACTAAAGCAGAAACAGGAGTAGGAGCTGCTATAGCAGCTGGCAACCAAGATCTAAATGGAATTTGAGCTCTTTTAGTTATTGCAGCAATAATGATTATAAAACTAATTATTATTATTTCATAATCATTTTTTATAAAATTTAAATAAAATAAATAATTTCATCTTCCATAATTTATTATTCAACAAATAACTATTAAAATAAAAACATCACCAATTCGATTTGATAAAGCTGTTAATATTCCAGCATTATAAGATTTTACATTTTGATAATAAATTACTAAACAATAAGAAATTAAACCCAAACCATCCCAACCTAATAAAATTCTAATAATATTTGGTCTAATAATTAATAAAATTATAGAAAATACAAATAATAACACTAAAATAATAAAACGATTTAAATTTAATTCTGAACTTATATATCTTATTCTATAATAAATTACCACAGAAGAAATTAACATAACAAATATTATAAATAATAAAGATATTCAATCTAATAAAATTCTTATAATAATTCTTATAGATCTAAAAGAAATTAATTCTCATTCCAATAAAATTACTATATTATTCATAATAAAATAAATTATTAAAAAAAAATTTAATATACTTAACATAAATAAAAAAAAAAAACTAATATAACAAATTGAATTTTTTCAAAAAATAACTTAAAATGAATTTTTATTCATATTTTTGACACCACAAATCAATATTTTTATTAAATTATTTAAATTAAAATCAAATTATTACATAATCAATTTTTATAATTAAAATATTTAAAGGTAATCAATGTAATATTAATAATAAATATTCACGAGATAAACCTATATAAAATCTATAAATTCCAGAATAAAACTTTCCATGCTGAACATAAGAATATAAATATAAACTATAACCAGCTCTAAAAAAAGAAATTAATATTAATATTAATATTGAAACTCAAGATCATCTTACTAAACTATTAATTAAACTAATTTCCCCCATTAAATTTAATGAAGGAGGAGCTGCTATATTTGAAGATATAATTAAAAATCACCATAATCTTATAGAAGGTATAAAATTTATTATACCCTTATTAATATATAAACTTCGTCTATATAATCGTTCATAATTAATATTTGCTAAACAAAATATACCAGAAGAACATAATCCATGACCAATTATTAAAATATAAGAACCAATAAAACCTCAATAATTTATAGTTATAATACCTCCAATAACTATTCTTATATGAGCAACTGAAGAATAAGCAATTAAAGATTTAATATCAACTTGACAAAAACAATTTAAACTAATAAAAAATCCTCCTATTAATCTAATACTAATTCAAATAATATTATATTTTAAACCTATTTCTTGTAATAAAACCATAACCCGAATTAAACCATAACCACCTAATTTTAATATAATTCCAGCTAAAATTATAGATCCTGAAACAGGAGCTTCTACATGAGCTTTTGGTAATCATAAATGAACAAAATATATTGGTATTTTTACTAAAAAAGCTATAAGTATAGAAAAATATAATAAATAAAACTCAAAATTAAAAAACTTTATAAAATAAATTATAATATAATTTCTTTTATTTAAAATATAAAAAATTCCCATTAAAAATGGTAATGAAACAAATAAAGTATAAAATAATAAATATATACCAGCTTCAATACGTTCAGGTTGATACCCCCAACCAACAATTAATATTAAAGTAGGAATTAATCTACCCTCAAAAAATAAATAAAATATAAATAAATTCATTACTCTAAAAGTTAAATATAATATAATTAATAAAATAATTAAATTAAATAAAAAAAAACTAATATAATTTTTTTTTTTATATAAATTTTCTCTCGCTATAATTATTAAAATAAAAATTCAAATTCTTAATAAAATTAAACCATAAGATAATATATCACAAGAATATATATATCTTAAATTACAATAATTTTCAATTCTTACTATTAAATTTATAAATATAAATATTATTAAAAATAATATTATTTGAACCATTCAATATATATTAAAATTAAAACATAAAGGAATTATAAAAATTAAAAAAAATAAAAATTTTATCATATAAATATTTATAATAAATTAAAACTTTGAAAATAATCATTACCATGAGTACGAATTATCGAAACTAAAATCGATAAACCTAAAGCACCTTCACAAACAGAAAAAACTAAAAAAACTATTAATATATATATATCACTTTCAATATAACTTAACATTAAAATAAAAAAAAAAAAAATTCTTAAAACAATAAACTCTAATCTTAATAAAATAATTAATAAATGTTTATGTTTAGAAACAAAAATTATATTACCAACAATAAATATTACTATAATTATAATTAATATATTTAAAATAATTATCATTTGTATGTTTTTATAATTTAAAAAAAAATATTGGTCTTGTAAACCAAAAATAAGAATTTTTCTTTAAAAACTTCAAAGAAAAAGATTATCTTTATCAATAATCTCCAAAATTATCATTTTTAATTAAACTATTCTTTGTTATAATAAAAATATTTTTTTCTTTAATAATTATTACTTTTTCTTTCATTATAATATTTTTATATCATCCCCTATCAATAGGTCTTATAATCTTAATTCAAACAATATTAACTTGTTTAATTTCAAGAATTATAATTTCAACATATTGATTCTCTTATATCTTATTTTTAACATTTTTAGGAGGATTATTAGTATTATTTATTTATGTATCTAGAATTGCCTCAAATGAAATATTTAAAATTTCATTCCAATTAAAAATATTTTTTTTTTTAATAATTTTTATTTCTTTATTAATTAGATTAACTTTTATAAAAAACCTAAATTGAATAAACCTTAATATTAATAATTTAGAAATAAAAAATTTTTCAAACTATTTATTATTTTTTAATAATGAAAATAAAATTAACTTATCTAAATTATATAATAATCAAACATTTTTAATTATAATAATAATAATTATCTATTTATTTATTGCTCTTATTGCAGTAGTAAAAATTACTAATATTTTTCATGGTCCTTTACGATCTTCCCAATAATTAAAAATTTAATTAAAAACTAATGATAAATATTTTTAAACCATTACGAAAAACTCATCCTATTATAAAAATTATTAATAATTCATTAATTGATTTACCCTCACCATCAAATATTTCTTCTTTATGAAATTTTGGATCTTTATTAGCTATATGTTTAATTATTCAAATTATCACAGGATTATTTTTAACTATATATTATACAGCTAATATTGAATTAGCTTTTTATAGAATTAATTATATTTGTCGAAATGTAAATTATGGATGATTAATTCGAACTCTTCACGCCAATGGAGCATCTTTCTTTTTTATTTGTATTTATATTCACATTGGACGAGGAATTTATTATGAATCCTTTAACTTAAAATATACATGAATAATTGGAGTAATTATTCTATTTCTTTTAATAGCAACAGCTTTTATAGGTTATGTTTTACCTTGAGGTCAAATATCTTTTTGAGGAGCTACTGTTATTACTAATTTAATATCAGCTATTCCTTATTTAGGAAATACTTTAGTAAATTGAATTTGAGGAGGATTTGCTATTGATAATGCAACATTAACACGATTTTATACATTTCATTTTATTTTACCATTTATTATCATAATAATAACTATAATTCATTTATTATTTTTACATCAAACAGGATCAAATAATCCTTTAGGAATTAATAGAAATTTAGATAAAATCCCATTTCACCCATTTTTTACATATAAAGACATAATTGGATTTATTTTAATTCTTTTTATATTAATTATATTAACCTTAACTAACCCTTATTTATTAGGAGATCCTGATAATTTTATTCCAGCTAATCCATTAGTTACACCAGTTCATATTCAACCAGAATGATACTTCTTATTTGCTTATGCTATTTTACGATCTATCCCTAACAAATTAGGAGGAGTAATTGCTTTAGTCATATCAATTATAATTTTAATTATTTTACCTTTTACTTTTATAAAAAAAATACAAGGAATTCAATTTTATCCATTAAATCAAATTTTATTTTGATTAATAATTTCAACAATTATCTTATTAACTTGAATTGGAGCTCGACCTGTTGAAGATCCTTATATTATCACAGGACAAATTTTAACATTTATTTATTTTATATACTATATTATAAACCCCTTAATTAGAATTTATTGAGATAAATTAATTTTTAATTAAATTAATGAGCTTGTTAAAAGCATTTGTTTTGAAAACTTAAGAAAGAATATATAATTCTATTAATTTATACTATATAAATAATTTATATTAAAAAAATCTTTAATCCAATATAAAATATTAAAAAATTTAAAGAAATAGGTAAATAAATTTTTCAAGCTAAATATATTAATTTATCATATCGATAACGAGGTAAAGTCCCCCGAACTCAAATAAATAAAAAAGAAATTAATCTTAATTTTAAATAAAAAAAAAAATCTAATCTATAACCACCCATATATATTAAAACAAAAAATAATCTTATAAATAAAATTCTTGAATATTCAGCTAAAAAAATTAAAGCAAAACCACCTCTTCTATATTCAACATTAAACCCAGAAACTAACTCTCTCTCCCCCTCAGCAAAATCAAAAGGTGTACGATTAGTTTCAGCTAATCTTGATGAAAATCAACATATTCTTAAAGGAAATATTAAAAAAAAAAATCAAATTAAATCTTGATAAATATTAAAAAATATTATATTAAAATCCATAATTATAATAATTCTAGATATTAAAATTAAAGCTAAACTAACCTCATAAGAAATAGTTTGAGCAACTGATCGTAAACCACCTAATAAAGAATAATTAGAATTTGACGATCAACCAGCAACTATAACTGTATAAACACCTATTCTTATACAACATAAAAAAAATAAAATACCTAAATTAAATCTAATTAAATTAAAATAATAAGGAATTATTATTCAAATAATTAAAGACAAAATAAATCTAACTACAGGAGAAAAATAATAAGATAAATAATTAGAAAATCTAGGATAAGTTTGTTCTTTAGTAAATAATTTAATAGCATCTGAAAAAGGTTGTAAAATTCCAATTATACCTACCTTATTAGGACCTTTACGAATTTGAATATAACCTAAAACTTTTCGCTCCAATAAAGTTAAAAAAGCAACTCCAATTAATACCCCTAAAATTATAATTAATATTCCTAAAAAAATTATTAATATATCAATTATTATCATTTACTATCTATATAATTAACTTATATATTTATGACTTCTAAAACCATTACATTTTTTCTGTCAAAATAGTTAATATATACATATATATATATATATATATATGTATATAATTATTTTATTTATTTTTAAAATAAATTTTAATATTATTCTTAAATTAATAAATTTAATTTAAATAATTATTCCTTTCGTACTAAAATATATTTTTTTATTAAAGATAGAAACCAACCTGGCTCACCCCGGTTTGAACTCAGATCATGTAAGATTTTAATGATCGAACAGATCAAAATTTTATACTGTTGCATATAAATTTTATCTTAATCCAACATCGAGGTCGCAAACTTTTTTTTTTATGACAACTAAAAAAAAAAATTACGCTGTTATCCCTAAGGTAATTTTTTCTTATAATCAAAATAATTTTGGATCATCTACTCACTTATTAAGGTTTTATTTTAAAAAAAGTTAATTAAATTTTTTTATCACCCCAATAAAATAAATCTAATAATTTTAATTAATATTTTAATAAATAATTTTAATTTTTAAATTTATTAAACTCTATAGGGTCTTCTCGTCTTTTAAATTTATTTTGACTTTTTAATCAAAAAATTAATTTCTTTTAATAAATTAAAGACAGCTTATATTTCATCCAATCCTTCATACAAGTCACCAATTAAAAGACTATTGATTATGCTACCTTTGTACAGTCAATATACTGCAGCCCTTTAATAATTATCAGTGGGCAGATTAGACTTTAAATTATTAACAAAAAGACATGTTTTTGGTAAACAAGTGAATATAATAATTATTTGCCGAATTCCTTTAATTCATTTTACTTAATTTATTAATTGATTTTTATTTTTAAATACTAATTTTATCATTATATCTAATTTTAACATATTAAAAATTATTTTTTTATAAATAAATTAAATTATTAAAAAATTTTAATTTAATTAAAATTAATTTATAATAAATTAAAAATTATAAACAATATAAATTTTAAAAATTTTAATATAAAAATTATTTAATAATTATAATAATCTAATTTAAAGCTTATCCCTTAAAATATATTTTTTTTTTTATAAAAAATTAATTAATTAATTTTTTATAAAAAAAAAAAAAATTAAATTTTTTTCTAAAAAAACTAGATATATTTAAAAACGATTAACATTTCATTTCAAATTAATTATTAAAAATATTTTTACTACAATAACTTTTTTAATTAATTATCTCTTTTAAATTCGAGATTTAATTTACCCAAACCTTTTTAATTAATAAACTCTGATACACAAGATACAAAAAATAAATTTTACTTTAAAATAAATTTATTTTCAAAATATTTTAAACTTCTTTTACAATACTATTTAACTATAAATTTAATAATTTTTTCTAAATTAATACTAAAACCCCTCCCAATTTTAATATTAAAACTATTTTTATTATTTTTATATAATTAATTTTTCCCCTCAAATTAATTGATTATATCAATATCATTTCAATGTAAATGAAATACTTTAACAAGCTCTAATATGTTATTTCTAGAAACACTTTCCAGTACCTCTACTTTGTTACGACTTATTTCAATTTATTTATGAAAGCGACGGGCAATATGTACATATTTTAATTTTTAATCATTTTAATAAATTAAATAAAATTACATTTAAATCCACCTTTAATTAATTATTACAAATTAATATTCATTATTAAATAAATTTATTGTAATCCATTATATTCTTAATTATAATCTGCATCTTGATCTGATTTAAATTTATTTATAAATATTAAAATATTATTAATTTTATAAAAATATTTTTTTAACAACGATATACAAAATAATAAAATTAAGTAAATTTATTCGTGAATTATCAATTATTAAACAGATTCCTCTAAATGAACTAAAATACCGCCAAATTATTTAAGTTTCAATAAATAATTATATACTATTTTAGTACTTATTAATTTAAATTTTTAATAATAGGGTATCTAATCCTAGTTTACTTGTAAAATTTATTAAATTATAAATTTAATTTTAATTTTAATTAAATTAAAATTTCACCTAATAATTTAATATTTAATTAATTTTTTAATATTTAAAAATTAATTACTAATAAAATTTAATTTAATTTTTGTTTACCCGCAACTGCTGGCACAAAATTTGTTATTAATTTAAATATAACTAAATCTTAATTTCTTAAATTTTTAATATTAATTACTACAAATTACAATTAATTATTATAAAAATAATTAAAAATTAACACTAAAATTTATATGTAAAATAAACTTATAATAAAATTCATAAACTATAAAAATTTATTTAATATATATATTTTTTAACATAGTTTTTTTTTTTTTTTATATATAAAATATTTAATATAAATTATTAAATTTTAAAAAATTTCTTTTTCTTTCTTTTTCATAATATTTATATTAAAAATTAATATAAATATAGTTCAATTATTATTCATTAAAATAAATAATATATTATTAATATTAATAATAAATTAAATTATTTTTAATATATTATTAATATTATATTAATTAAATATTTAAATTAATAATTAATTATATTAATTTATTAAATATTTAATATATAATATATAATATATAATATATAATATATAATATATAATATATAATATATAAACCATTTTTAATTTTTTTTTATATAAATAAAAAAAAAAA